TGATTTATAATATTAGGATCCTTAGTGTGAGGTAGTTTTTGTGAATTTTTAGTAGGGTTTGTTAGGTTAGCATAAATTAATAAAAATGTAAAAATTGATGCATATATATATATATATATATAATGAATAGCCAATTTATATCTCAACTCATTGGCTTATACGTTCTCGAGTCCTCCTTGCTTTAGGGGTTTGACAAGGAAAACAGGATTCAGTGAGCGTAGGGGGGTAGGGGGGTTTGACGCGCGAAAACGAAAAGGGGGCATATATAATAGTATAGTTGAAGAAGAGATATATATGTTATGCACTTGATTAACAAGTATGTAATTCTTAAGTTATGTCTTATGATAATTCACTTATAATAAAACATGCAAGGAATATGTTCAACCTTGATTTATATTTGAATTTGCACTCTGAAATGCCAAGTGAAAAGAAACCAGAAAAAAATTACGTTATGCATATAAAAGAACGCTCGGCTTGGTGGGTAACGAGACATATGTACTACACCATTAATCAGATGCCAGATATAATTATCCGAGGGGGGAAATAATACAGTTATGTTCCTGAAATAGGAACCAGATGCCAGTAATAGTTCACATTGTGCGACCCCCACAATTAGTGTCCTTGATTCCATCATGCATGATATGCATTTATATAAACTGGTTGGTGGTCTCTTACTACATTATATGGGTTTATGAAATCATAGTTAAGTCATTCAAGGAAAAATTTGAGGACAAATTTTTAGGGATTAATCTATTTCCCAGGTTAAGATAGTAGTATTTCTGAGTCTTAATAATATGCTTATGTAATAACTTAGAAATTAGTACATGCTTTATGGTTAAAATCGTTTAATGGTGTTAATACATAGATATATTTACATATTAATGTAATATAAGCATACTACGTATTAAACCATAAAGGGATGGTTTGTCCCCAGAAAATAGTTTAATTTAGAATTCTGGCTTTGGGAGCCAGGGGTGGGAGTTAAAATCTCTCTTTTCTGGGCGCTAGGGAGGAGTTTAACCTCCGATCTTCGGATTACAAGACCGATGCTTTTAGGCTAAGCTACTAGGGCAAGCTCATTCTAGTGCTTTATTTTCTAATCATCCTGCCAGGGGGATGAAGATAAGGAATAATGCAAAGTATAGCACGGACGCGATTTGTCCGATGATAATAAATGGGTGTTCTACTGGTATGCCCCCAATTCATGTTAAGATAGCTATATCTGCTACTAAGGTTCAGAATAGAAATTGGGTAAGGGGACGAAATGTTAGTCCTCGTTGTTTTGAGGTGTGTAGTAGTGGTACAACTATTAGTACGAGGATTGAGAATAGTAGTGCAAGAACGCCCCCTAATTTGTTTGGGATTGATCGTAGGATGGCGTAGGCGAATAGGAAATATCATTCTGGTTTGATATGTGGGGGTGTAATTAGTGGGTTTGCAGGGGTAAAATTTTCTGGGTCTCCTAGTAAGTTAGGGGAGAATAGTGCTAGAAGTGTAAGAGCTAATAATATAACTACGAACCCAAGGAGGTCTTTGTATGTGAAGTAAGGGTGGAAGGAGATTTTGTCTGCGTCTGAGTTTAATCCAATTGGGTTGTTTGATCCTGTTTCGTGGAGAAATAGGAGGTGAAGGACGGTTGCGGCGGCAATAACGAATGGTAGTAGAAAGTGGAATGCGAAGAATCGTGTTAGTGTTGCATTATCTACTGAGAAGCCCCCTCAAATTCATTGGACTAATATGTCTCCTATATAAGGCACGGCAGATAGAAGGTTTGTAATTACTGTGGCGCCTCAGAAGGATATTTGTCCTCATGGAAGTACGTAGCCGACGAAGGCTGTTATTATTACTAGTAATAGAAGGATGACGCCAATGTTTCAGGTTTCTTTGTAGAGGTATGATCCATAGTATAGGCCTCGGGCGATATGTATATAAATACAAATGAAAAAGAATGATGCTCCGTTTGCGTGTATGTTGCGAATTAGTCAGCCGTAGTTTACATCCCGGCAGATGTGGGTTACTGACGAGAATGCAGTTGAAATGTCGGAGGTGTAGTGTATAGCTAGGAATAATCCAGTTAAGATTTGGGTAATTAAGCATAATCCTAGAAGAGATCCAAAGTTTCATCATGCTGAAATATTAGATGGTGCTGGTAGGTCAACTAGTGCGTCGTTAGCAATTTTAATGAGGGGATGTGTTTTTCGTAGGCTTGCCATAATGGTTCTTGTAGTTGAATAACAACGGTGGTTCTTCAAGTCATTGGTCTCGGTTAAAGTCTGAGCAAGAATTATGACCTATTTTATGTTTTTATTATTAATGGCTTTAGTTGTGGGTTTAGTTGCTGTTGCTTCTAATCCTACGCCTTATTTTGCTGCTCTTGGGTTGGTAGTTGCAGCTGGGGTTGGGTGTGGAGTTTTAGTTGGTCATGGGGGTTCTTTTTTATCATTAGTTCTTTTTTTAATCTATTTAGGGGGGATGCTCGTGGTTTTTGCTTATTCAGCAGCTTTGGCTGCTGAACCATTCCCGGAAGCTTGAGGCAGTCGCTCTGTGTTGGGGTACGTTTTAATTTATTTACTTGGGGTTGGCCTGGTGGCGGGGATTTTTTGAGGAGGTTGATATGAAGGTTCTTGGGTTGTTGTAGATGGGTTGAAAGAGTTTTCTGTTTTGCGGGGGGATATTAGTGGGGTAGCTGTTATGTATTCTTCTGGTGGGGGGATGCTAGTTATTTGTGCTTGAGTATTACTTTTAACTTTGTTAGTTGTGTTAGAGCTTACTCGTGGGTTAAGTCGTGGGACTCTTCGAGCAGTTTAAAGGAGGGCTGGGATAGTGGCTAAAATTAAGGTCAGGAGGAAAATGGTTAAGTAAGTTTTGATTATTCCTCGTGTAATATCATTTGTAATTTTTGCTATAATTGTTTGGGTTAGTGCTAGGCCTTTTGGGCCAATAGTTTCGAGCCATGTTTTGTCGAGTTGAGTGGCAGCTGATTGTCCTAAGGTTAGTTTAAGTTTTGGGAGGAGTCGGTGAGTAACGGCAGGGAAGAACCCTAATATATTGGAGAAGTGGTGTGTGGATATTATTGGGGTAATTTTTACTTGTTTACTGGTTATATTAGCTAAATCTATGGCTATTAGTAAACCTATAATGGTTACTAGCAGAGCTGCTATCTTAAGGGTAGTTGGTATTGTTATGATTGGTGTTTTTATTGGGAGGAAATTATGTGTAATAATAAACCCTGCAATAATACTTCCTCAGGCGAGTCGTTTAATGGAGTTAATTACTAGTGGATTATTCTCATTGATAGGGGATAGGGGTAGGAATCGTGGAGTTCCTATAGTTACAAAGTATACTAGTCGAAAGCTGTAAACTGCGGTGAATGATGTAGCGATTAGTGTGAGAATCAGGGCCCAGGCGTTTAGGTAGGAGGTGTTCAGGGCTTCAATAATTGCATCTTTTGAGAAGAATCCTGCCAGGAATGGGGTTCCAGTTAAGGCTAGGCTGCCAATTGTAAAGTAAGTTGATGTGGCTGGTATAATGTTAAATAGGCCTCCTATTTTTCGGATGTCTTGTTCATCGTTTAGGCTGTGAATGATTGATCCTGAGCATAAAAATAGTATGGCTTTGAAGAAAGCGTGTGTGCAGATGTGAAGGAATGCTAGTTGTGGTTGATTTAACCCAATTGTAACTATTATTAATCCTAGCTGGCTTGATGTTGAGAAAGCTACAATTTTTTTGATATCATTTTGGGTTAAGGCGCAGGTGGCTGTAAATAATGAGGTTAGTGCTCCTAAGCAGAGGCAAATTGTTAAGACTAGTTGGTTATTCTCTATAAGTGGGTGAAGGCGAATTAGTAGAAAAATCCCTGCAACAACTATGGTGCTTGAGTGGAGTAGGGCGGATACTGGCGTGGGGCCCTCCATGGCGGACGGGAGTCATGGATGGAGGCCAAATTGGGCTGATTTACCTGTGGCTGCTAAGGTGAGTCCTATCAGGGGGATTGTTATATCAAAGTTTTTTGACAAGGTAAAAATTTGTTGAATTTCTCAGGAGTTAAGATTTATTGCAAGTCAGGCTATGGTTATAATTAGTCCGATATCTCCTACTCGGTTGTAGATGACGGCTTGGAGGGCTGCTGTGTTGGCATCTGCCCGTCCGTGTCATCACCCGATGAGTAAGAATGACATAATTCCTACCCCTTCTCAGCCGATAAATAGTTGGAATATGTTATTAGCTGTTACGAGAATAATTATGGCTACTAGAAATGTGAGTAAATATTTGAAGAAGCGATTAATATAGGGGTCAGAGTGTATATATCATAGTGCGAACTCTAGAATAGACCAGGTGACATATAAGGCGATTGGGACAAAAATTAGTGAGTAGTGGTCAAATTTAAAGCTGATATTGATGTCGAATGTTTGGGTATTCATTCAGTGCCAGTTTGTAATGATACCTTCTGTTTTTAGGTTAAGGAAAATTATAAGTGGGAGGAGGCTAATAAAGAATGCGGAGCTAACAGCGGTTTTGGTTATTTCTGCTATTTTGGAGTGTTGTTGGTTGGGGTTTAGTGTGGTAAATAGTGGGTACAATAGAACAAAAAAGATTAGAAGGAGTGATGAGTGTATAATTAATGCCATTTTAGCTTCCACTTGGATTTGCACCAAGAGTTTTTGGTTCCTAAGACCAATGGATGAACTATTATCCTTTGAAAGCGCAAGGAAGCCATGGATTTTAACCTTGGTAGATAAGGATTAGCAGTACTTACTATTTTCTGTTCTTCCTTGGTGAGTAAGGGGATTTTAACCCCTACCTTTAGAATCACAATCTAATATTTTGGTTAAACTATACTTACAGTAGCATCATCCTCATATGAGTTCTGGTTTTGTTACTAGGAGGATAACTGGGATTAGATGTAAGGTTATTAGTAGGTGTTCTCGAGTGTGAAATGGTTGGAGTCCTTTAATATGGCTTGGTGCTGGGCCTCGTTGTGATATAAGAAACATATATAGGGAGTAGCCAGCTGTAATTAATGTGCCTAATCCTGTGAGTAAAATTGTTCAGGGAGATCAGTTAAATAAGGTTGTAATAATTATGATTTCTCCTATTAAATTAGGTAGGGGTGGAAGTGCTAAGTTGGCGAGATTAGCGATGAATCATCAGATTGCGGTTAATGGAAAGATTACTTGTAGTCCTCGGGCAAGAATTATTGTTCGGCTGTGTGTTCGTTCATATGCTGTATTGGCTAGGCAAAATAGTGCTGAGGATACTAATCCGTGGGCAATTATTAAGATAATTGCTCCTGAGAATCCTCATGGTGTTTGAATTAAAATCCCTCCTGCTACTAATCCTATATGACTTACGGATGAGTAGGCGATTAGTGACTTTAGGTCTGTCTGTCGTAGGCAAATTGAGCCGGTTATAATGATTCCCCAGAGAGCTAGGATAATAAATGGGTAAGCTAGTTCTTTTGATAAGGGGTCTAGTATAACTATTATACGTATTATACCATACCCTCCTAGCTTAAGTAAAACTGCTGCAAGTACTATAGATCCTGCTACTGGGGCTTCTACGTGCGCTTTTGGTAGTCAGAGATGGACACCATACAAAGGTATTTTAACTAGGAATGCGATTAGGCAGCCTGCTCATCAAATTATATGGCCTCATGAGTTGAGTTGCAGTGGTTGTGAATATTGGAGTACTAATATTGACAGGGTTCCTGTAGATTGTTGAAGTAGGAGTAAAGCAACTAGAAGTGGGAGGGAGCCTGCTAAGGTGTAGAATAGGAAATAAGTTCCTGCGTTTAGGCGCTCGGTTTGATTTCCTCATCGGGTGATAATAATTAGGGTTGGAATGAGCGTGGCTTCAAACATAATATAAAATATAATGATTTCTGTAGCACCAAATGCTATAATTAGAAAGGTTTGTAGTGAGGCAAGGAGTGTGATGTATAAGCGTTGTCGGTTGATTGGTTCTGGGTTAATATGGTTTTGGCTGGCTAGAATTATTAGGGGTAATAATCAGCATGTTAATACTAATAGGGGAGTTGATAGTGGGTCTGTGGCTACATATATATTGGAGAAGGATCATCCGGTTTCTGACATTGATTTTAATCATGATAGACTAATAAAGGCAATTAAGAGGCTGTGTGTTGTAGCAGTTGTTCATAGCCATTTAGGGGAGGTTAATCAGATTGTTGGGAATAGCATAATTGTGGGGATTAACACTTTTAGCATTGTAGAAGGTTGAGGTTTTGTAAGCGGTCAGTTCCGTGGGTGCGGGCTGTGGCAACTAGTAGTGCTAGGCCTGTGCTTGCTTCACAAGCGGAGAAGGCTAGAAGTAACATTGGGGCTGTGGAGAATCCTGTGGCTTCGAATTGCAAAGCTCATAGGGCTAGTGCAATGAATAGGGATAATATTATTCCTTCTAAGCATAGGAGTGCAGAGAGTAAGTGGGTACGGTGAAATGCTAATCCTATTAAACCTAAAATAAATGCTGAGCTAAAGCTAAAATGTACGGGTGTCATAAGGGAGCTATGGAATTAAACCATAATCTTCTGAGCCGAAATCAGAGGTCTTGTTTTGGACTAACTCCTTATTCTGCTCATTCTAGGCCCCCTTGGGTTCATTCATAAATTAATCCTAGGGTTAATAGAATTAAGACTGTTGTGGCTCAAAAGAATGTTTGGGTGGGGTTGTGGAGTTGATCCCCTCAGGGTAGGGGGAGGAGGAGGGCAATTTCTAAGTCAAAGAGAAGAAAGAGGATTGCCACTAAGAAGAAGCGTAAGGAGAATGGTAGTCGAGCAGATCCTAAAGGGTCAAATCCACATTCGTAAGGAGATAATTTTTCTGCGTCTGGATTTATTTGTGGTAGTCAAAAAGATACAATTGCTAAGACTGTGGATAGAGCTATTGTGATAACTAGAATGGTTATGATTAAGTTCATTATCTTTCCTTGGGGTTTAACCAAGACTGTGTGATTGGAAGTCACTTGTACTAACTTTAATACTAGAAAGATTATGAGCCTCATCAGTAGATAGATACGTAGAGGAATAGTCATACTACGTCAACAAAATGTCAATATCAGGCGGCGGCCTCGAAGCCAAAGTGGTGTTCAGATGTAAAATGGTATTGGATTTGTCGTAGGAGGCAGACTGCTAGGAAAGATGATCCGATGATAACGTGCAGTCCGTGGAATCCTGTGGCTACAAAGAATGTTGAGCCGTAAACCCCATCTGCGATTGTGAATGGTGCTTCGTAATATTCTATAGCTTGGAGAGCAGTAAAATAGAATCCTAGTAAAATGGTTAATGTTAGGGACTGGATTGCTTGTTTTCGCTCTCCTTCTATAATGCTATGGTGAGCTCATGTTACTGTTACTCCTGATGCTAGTAGAACGGCGGTGTTGAGAAGTGGAACTTCGAAGGGGTCTAATGGAATAATTCCGGTTGGGGGTCAGCATCCCCCAAGTTCTGGTGTTGGTGCTAGGCTTGAGTGATAAAAGGCTCAGAAGAACCCGAGGAAAAAGAATACTTCAGAAGTAATAAAGAGGATCATTCCATATCGTAATCCTTTTTGAACTGGGGGTGTGTGATGACCTTGGAAGGTTCCTTCTCGGATAATATCTCGTCACCATTGGTATATTGTGAGAAGTAGAAGAATTAACCCGAGAGTTATTAGTGTTGTTGAGTGGAAGTGGAATCAGATTGCTAAGCCGGATGTTATTAGTAGAGCGGCAATGGCTCCGGTTAGAGGTCATGGGCTTGGGTCGACTATATGATAGGCATGTGCTTGGTGGGCCATTAAACGTTTTCTTGTAGATACAGGCTTAGAAGGAGTACAAATACATAGGCTTGAATTATTGCTACCGCTACTTCTAGTAGTGTTAGTAAGAAAAGTACAGTGGCAGTTAAAATTGCTACTGTAGGCATTATTGGTAAAAGGACAAATACAGCTGTAGCAATAAGTTGAATTAGTAGGTGGCCTGCGGTTAAGTTAGCTGTAAGTCGTACGCCTAGGGCTAATGGTCGGATAAATAGACTGATTGTTTCAATAATAATAAGTACTGGAATTAGGAGGATAGGTGTTCCTTCTGGTAATAGATGTCCTAAAGCAACTGTTGGTTGATTTCGTATTCCGATAATTACTGTTGCAAGTCAGAGTGGTACAGCGAATCCTATATTTAATGATAACTGGGTGGTTGGTGTAAAGGTATATGGAAGTAGGCCTAATATATTAATAGTAATTAAGAAAATTATTAAAGAGGCTAGTAAAAGTGCTCATTTATGTCCTCCTACATTTAGGGGTAATATTAGTTGATTTGTGAATCGGTTAATAAATCATCCTTGAAGTGTAATGAGTCGGTTATTAATTCATCGGGATGATGGGGTTGGGTAGAGGACTCAGGGCAGTGCAATTGCGACAGCAATCAGTGGAATACCTAGGTAAGATGGGCTTGCAAATTGGTCAAAAAAGCTTGTTATCATGGTCAATTTCAGGATTCAGTTTTGTGTTTTTCAGCACTTACTGGGGTTGGTTCATTTGGTGAGGAATGATTTAAGATTTTAGTTGGAATAATGGTTAAGAAGATTAATCAGGAAAATACTAAAATTGCGAATCAAGGGCCGGGGTTTAACTGTGGCATTTCACTGGGGGTGGTCGGGAATCACCAGTCTTTGGCTTAAAAGGCCAATGCTTTGTCCAATATTTAGCTTCCTAGCGAGGCGTCTTCTAGTATTAATGAGGATCAGTTTTCGAAATGTTCTAGTGGGACTGCTTCTACCACGATTGGTATAAAGCTGTGGTTGGCGCCGCAGATTTCAGAGCATTGTCCGTAGAATAGGCCTGGGCGTGAGGCGATAAAGGCGGTTTGGTTTAATCGTCCTGGGACTGCGTCTATCTTTACACCTAGGGCTGGGACGGCCCAAGAATGTAATACATCTTCAGCGGATACTAAAACTCGGATTGGGGACTCTATTGGGATAACCATTCGATGATCGGTTTCTAGAAGTCGGAATTGTCCTGGGGTAAGGTCTTGAGTTGGAATTATATAAGAGTCAAAGCCTAGATTTTCGTAGTCTGTGTACTCATAGCTTCAGTACCATTGGTGCCCTATTGCTTTAATTGTTAGGTGTGGGTCATTGATTTCATCTATAAGATATAAAATGCGTAGGGAGGGTAAAGCAATTAAGACTAAAATAACGGCTGGTAGAATAGTTCATACGATTTCAATTTCTTGGGAATCTAGAATATATTTGTTAGTGAGCTTAGTTGAAACCATTGCAGTAATAATATATAATACTAAGGTGCTAATTAGGAGCACAATTATTAATGCGTGATCGTGAAAGTGTAAAAGTTCTTCTATAACGGGTGATGCCGCGTCTTGGAATCCTAGTTGTGTTGGATGTGCCATTAAGTTTCGGGTTTAAGACATGCAGGGGTTTAACCCACGATTTTACCTTGACAAGGTGATGTAATTTACTTTACTAATGTCTTTAAAAGGAAGTGACAGAGTGGTCATGTGGCTGGCTTGAAACCAGTATATGGGGGTTCAATTCCTCCCTTTCTCGTTAGTTTGATTGAATTTGAACGAATGCTGGTTCTTCGTATGTATGATAAGGAGGAGGGCAGCCGTGAAGTCACTCTACGTTTGTTATAGTTAATTCTACAGATATTACTTCTCGTTTGGCGGCAAAGGCTTCTCATAAAATAAATAGGAATATAATTACTGCTACTAGAGAGATTAGGGATCCGATAGATGATACCGTATTTCAGAGTGCATAAGCATCTGGGTAATCAGAATATCGTCGTGGCATACCTGCTAAGCCTAGAAAATGTTGTGGGAAGAATGTGAGGTTGACTCCAATAAATATTACGGCAAAGTGAATTTTTGTTCAGGTGCTGTGTAGGGTATATCCTGTTAGTAGTGGGAATCAGTGTACGAAGGCTGCTATAATGGCGAACACAGCACCCATTGATAATACATAATGAAAGTGTGCTACTACGTAGTATGTGTCATGGAGTACAATATCAAGTGATGAATTAGATAGGACGATTCCTGTGAGTCCTCCTACTGTAAATAAGAAGATAAACCCAAGGGCTCATAGTATTGGAGTCTCTCATTTAATTGATCCTCCATGAAGTGTGGCTAATCAGCTAAATACTTTTACACCTGTTGGGATGGCAATAATTATTGTTGCAGATGTAAAGTATGCACGAGTGTCTACGTCTATTCCAACAGTAAATATGTGGTGGGCTCATACAATAAAGCCTAGAAGGCCAATGGCCATCATAGCTCAAACTATTCCTATATAGCCAAATGGTTCTTTTTTACCTGAATAGTAGGCTACGACATGGGAAATAATACCAAATCCTGGAAGAATAAGAATATAAACTTCTGGGTGACCAAAGAATCAGAATAGGTGTTGATAGAGGATTGGGTCTCCTCCTCCTGCGGGGTCAAAGAATGTAGTGTTAAGATTTCGATCTGTTAGAAGCATTGTGATACCAGCGGCTAAAACGGGTAGTGATAAAAGAAGTAGTACGGCGGTCACAAGCACAGATCAAACGAATAAAGGTGTTTGGTATTGGGAAATGGCTGGGGGTTTCATGTTAATGGTTGTAGTAATAAAATTGATGGCCCCCAGAATTGATGATACACCTGCTAAATGTAATGAGAAAATTGTTAGGTCTACTGATGCCCCTGCGTGGGCTAAATTACCTGCGAGGGGTGGGTATACTGTTCATCCTGTTCCGGCTCCAGCTTCAATGCCAGAAGAGGCTAGGAGAAGCAGGAATGATGGGGGTAGGAGTCAGAAGCTTATGTTATTTATTCGTGGGAATGCCATGTCTGGGGCTCCGATTATTAGTGGTACGAGTCAGTTTCCAAACCCTCCAATAAGGATAGGCATTACTATAAAGAAAATTATTACAAAGGCGTGAGCAGTAACAATAACATTGTAGATTTGATCGTCACCTAGAAGTGATCCGGGTTGGCTTAGTTCAGCTCGGATGAGGAGGCTTAAGGCGGTTCCCACTATTCCGGCTCAGGCACCAAATACAAGATAAAGGGTACCAATGTCTTTGTGGTTAGTAGAGAAGAATCAGCGCGTGATTGCCACAGGTAGGGTGGCCGAGTGTTTAGGCGGTGGGTTGTAGCCCCGAAGACAGAGGTTCAAGTCCTCTCCTTACCACAAGCCCCGTGGTGAAGAACACATTGGATTGCAAATCCAAAGACGCAGACTGATTCTCTGCCGGGGCTTTCCCCGCCTTGCTGGGTCAAACGGCGGGGAAAGTAGGTGGATGCTCGCTGGCTTGAGCGCTTAGCTGTTAACTAAGAGTTTGTAGGATCGAGGCCTTCCCACCTAGTAAGGCCTTAGTTTAATAAAAATGTCTGATTTGCAATTAGGAGATGCAAGTTAATTTCTTGTAGGTCTTAGCCAGGGATTAGAAGATTTTCACTTCTACTTAAAGCTTTGAAGGCTTTTGGTCTAATGTTATCCTAAATCCCTAGGTGGTTAGTATTATAATGGTTGGAGTTATGGGTAATAATCCCAGGGCAGCTATGGTAAATAGGGCTAGGGGTAGGGGGGCTTGGGTTGTTTGAGTTCGTCAGGGGGTGGTTGAGTTGATTGTGTTAGGGGAAATAGTTAGTGTTATTGCGTAACATAATCGTAAGTAAAAATATAGGCTAATTAAGGCGGCTAGGGCTATAATTGTGGCAACAAGGGGGAGATCTTGTTTTGTGAGTTCCTGTAGAATTAATCATTTTGGTAGGAAGCCTGTAAGTGGAGGGAGGCCTCCTAGTGAGAGTAATACTAGGGCAGTGGTTGCTGTTAGGATTGGGGTTTTTGATCAGGTTGTTGCAAGTGTATTAATTTTAGTGGTGGATGATATTTTGAGGGTAAGGAATGCTGCGGATGTCATAATAATATATGTTCCTAGTGCGAGTAGGGTTAGTTGAGGGGCGTATTGGATAACAATAATTATTCAGCCCATGTGTGCAATTGAGGAGTATGCTAGGATTTTTCGTAATTGGGTTTGGTTTAGTCCTCCTCATCCTCCTACCAGTGTAGATATTACTCCTAAAAGGGTTAATAATAAAGGGTCGATGGATTGGGCTGTTTGGATAATTAGTGCGAAGGGGGCAAGTTTTTGTCAGGTGGACAGAATTAGTCCTGTTAGTAGGTCTAGTCCTTGTAGGACTTCTGGTATTCAGAAGTGTATTGGTGCAAGTCCAATTTTAAGTGCTAGAGCAGTCATGAATATTGTGCTGGCGATGGGATTTGATAGGTCATTGATACTTCACTCTCCTGTTATTCAGGCATTTGTTGTGCTTGCAAAGAGGATTATTGCTGCTGCGGTGGCTTGGGTTAAAAAGTATTTTGTGGTTGCTTCTACTGCGCGGGGGTGGTGGTGTTGTGCTATTAACGGAGTAATTGCTAAGGTATTAATTTCTAGGCCTATTCAGGCTAGTAGTCAGTGAGAGCTGGCAAAGGTTAAGGTGGTTCCTAGCCCTAGGCTGGATAGTAGAATTGCAAGTACGTATGGGTTCATTGGCGGAGGAGGGATTTTAACCGTCATGTTCGGGGTATGGGCCCGAAAGCTTTATTAGCTGACTCTGCCTTAGAAAGTGGTGTAGAGGAAGCACCAAGAGTTTTGATCTCTTGAGTATGGGTTCGATTCCCTTCTTTCTAGGAACTGAGGGGGCTTTAACCCCTATAAGTCACTCTATCAAAGTGGTCCTTGGGCATTCAGGCACAGTTCCTTGGTTATAGTTGTGGAGGGAGTCCTGCTAATGCAATAGGCAGAGCGGTGTGTCAGAGCACAAAGGCGAGTGTTAGGGGGAGGAAGTTTTTTCAGACTAGATGTATTAATTGGTCATACCGGAATCGTGGGTAAGAGGCTCGTACTCATAGGAATAAGATTGATAATAGTGCGGCTTTAATTATGAGGTTAATTGTTGTGAGTTCAGGAATATTTGGGATATGTGAGGCTCCTAGGAATAATACAGCTGATAGTGTATTTATTAATAAGATGTTAGCATATTCGGCTAGGAAAAATAGGGTGAAGGGTCCTCCTGCATATTCTACGTTGAAACCAGAGACTAGTTCTGACTCTCCTTCTGTTAGATCGAATGGTGCCCGGTTTGTTTCGGCTAGTGTTGAAATATACCATATTGCAGCGAGAGGTCAGGCGGGGATGAGTAATCAGATGCTTTCTTGGGTAATATTAAATGTTTGTAGAGTATACCCTCCTGAAAAGATAATTACTGAAAGGAGGATAAGTCCTAGGCTTACTTCATATGAGATTGTTTGGGCTACAGCCCGAAGGGCTCCAATTAATGCGTATTTTGAATTCGATGCTCAGCCTGATCCTAAGATTGAATATACTGCAAGGCTTGATAAGGCTAAAATAAATAGGATTCCTAAGTTAAGATCAGTTACTGGGTGGGGTATAGGTATTGGTGCTCATAGGGTTATGGCTAGGGTAAGTGCTAATATTGGAGTAGCTAAGAACAGGAATGGAGATGATGTGGAGGGGCGGACTGGTTCTTTAATAAATAGTTTTACCCCATCGGCGATAGGTTGTAATAATCCATAGGGTCCTACTACGTTTGGCCCTTTTCGTAATTGTATATATCCTAGTACTTTTCGTTCAACCAGTGTTAAGAAGGCTACTGCTAGGAGAACGGGTACAATGTAGGCTAGGGGATTAATTAGATGTGTTATTAGGATGTTTAACATAAACTGGGGAGAGGATTTGAACCTCTGGCTAAAAGGGCTTAGGCCTTTCGCAATTTACCATGCTCTGCCACCCCAGTATGTCCTTATTTTGGCCAGCTGGTATTTTGGCTCTCCCTTTGCTTTATTTATTTGCTTTCATAAATTAGGGGTGGGGCGTGCTTTAAGTATGGGCCCCTCTTTTCCGATCCTTTCGTACTAGGAAAAGTAGCGTTACAGATAGAAACTGACCTGGATTGCTCCGGTCTGAACTCAGATCACGTAGGACTTTAATCGTTGAACAAACGAACCCTTAATAGCGGCTGCACCATTAGGATGTCCTGATCCAACATCGAGGTCGTAAACCCCCTCGTCGATATGGACTCTGGGAGAGGATTGCGCTGTTATCCCTAGGGTAACTTGGTTCGTTGATCGGTCTTAGTGGCCGGATCATATTTGGTCAGATGTTCTGTGGCTTAGAGATGTCTCTCTTGGTTTTAGGATATTTATCCCAGTCCACTTGGAGGCTTGTTTTTCCTCCGTGGTCGCCCCAACCGAAGGTAAAATTTCATGTTCCACAAGGTTTTTGCTTTTTATTAAGTTGCTTGACGTGGTTGAGTTTTGTACCTTAAGCTCCAAAGGGTCTTCTCGTCTTGTATTATTATGTCCGCTTCTGCACGGGCAGATCAATTTCACTGACTTGAAAGGGGAGACAGTTAAGCCCTCGTTTAGCCATTCATACAGGTCTCTATTTAAAAGACAAGTGATTGCGCTACCTTTGCACGGTCAAAATACCGCGGCCGTTGAACTTGTAGTCACTGGGCAGGCTGGACCTCCTATACATGGTTGTGTTGCAGGAGGCGATGTTTTTGGTAAACAGGCGAGGCTTGTGTTTGCCGAGTTCCTTCCTTTTCTTTTAGTCTTTCCTTTAATAGCACTCCAGTGTGGGGATAACGATTGTTAAGTGTGGGTTTTTCTTGTTTCTTTTATGGTTCACATTGCTCTCTTGGGTTGAGTTCGTTAATCGCCAATGGTTAGTCCGGTTTGGCTTACACTTGTGCTTGGAGAAGGGCGAGCCTTCTTGTTACTCATTTTAGCATAATCTCTTCCATGGGGGCATGGATTAGCCTAATAGTATTTAGGGGAGTAAGATTTTTTATCAGAATAATAAACTTCTTTCTGTCTGAGCTTTAACGCTTTCTGTTTAGGTGGCTGCTTTTAGGCCCACTAGAACAGTATATTTTATATATTATGATCTTTATCCTCCTGGATAAGGTTGTATCCTTTGTTAAAGGGGCTGTACCCCCTTCAACTAACTCTCGTGTTTTTCTCTTGGTATCTTGATTAGTGCTTGTTTGACCTGAGGGGTACGAGGCTGAACTTCTATTCATTTCTTAGGCAACCAGCTATCACCAGGTTCGGTAGGTCTATCACTTCTACCCGGAGCTCTTCCCACTCTTTTGCCACAGAGACGGGTTGGCCCTTAATAGGCTGTCTCGGGGTAGCTCATCTGGTTTCGGGGTTTCAAACTAAAGGTCTCTTTGCTTGTGTTTACTGGCTAAATCATGATGCAAAAGGTACAAGGTTTAATCTTTGCTTTTTAATACTTATATGGGTTATTTCATTTCTCTTTCAGCTTTCCCTTGCGGTACTATTTCTATTGCTTTGGTTGAACCTTTTCTGTCTCCCATACTCAGGTAAAAGAATGGTTTAGTTTTTGGTGTTTGGTTTATTTTATTTTATTTATATTGTTTAGTTATATTGGTAAATAAGCTAGCTGTTTGGTTCAGGGTGATCCAATTTGCATGGATGTCTTCTCGGTGTAAGTGAGGTGCTTAGCTAACTCAGCCACACCCTGGGTTTGATCCAAGTGCACCTTCCGGTACACTTACCGTGTTACGACTTGCCTCCCCTTGTCAGTGCTAGTTTATTACTTATATATGGTGCGTTTTGACAGGGGAGAGTGACGGGCGGTGTGTACGCGTCTCAGAGCCGGGTTCAAAGGGACACTCTATTTCCTTTTTACTACTAAATCCTCCTTCAAGCATTGTTTCATGTTGCATGTTCGTAATATTCTGTTGTAGAAAATGTAGCCCATTTCTTTCCATTTCATGCGCTACACCTCGACCTGACGTTCTGGGTTGTGCCCATTTTGCTTACTTTTATTACCTTCACAGGGTAAGCTGACGACGGCGGTATATAGGCTGGGGTGGCTAGAAGTGGTGAGGTTTAACGGGGGTTATCGGTTCTAGAACAGGCTCCTCTAGGGGGGTCTGAGACACCGTCAGGTCCTTTGGGTTTTAAGCTAATGCTCGTAGTACCCTGGCGGACATCTAATTGTAGTTGGATATCTAAGTTTATGGCTGAGCATAGTGGGGTATCTAATCCCAGTTTGTTTCTCAGCTTTCGTGGGGTCAGGTAATATATTAAAGCTACTTTCGTATTAGGACTTCGGACACCTAGAAGCGTATGACGGCTAAAGGGCCATTTGGCTTTATTTTTGTTTATCCTTAACCACCCTTTACGCCGTATATTATCAACTAGGGCCTCTCGTCTAACCGCGGTGGCTGGCACGAGTTTTACCGGCCCTCTTAACCCTAACTGAGTCAAGTTTTCACTTATGGCTTAATATTTATCACTGCTGAATTCCCTTGGGGGTGTGGCTAGGCCAGGCGTCTTGGGCTAAATTTTGTGCCTGATGCCCGCTCCTCGTCCCCGGGAGGGGGATTGAGGGCATATTCACTGGGCTGCGGAGACTTGCATGTGTAAGTTGAGTTAGAGCTGATGATAAGGTCGGGACCATGCCTTTGTGCACGCGAAGTTTTTTAGGACTCATCTTAGCATCTTCAGTGCTATGCTTTATATTAAGCTACGCTAGC